ACTCTAGAGAAAAAATCTTTTGATCTGAACATACTCCAAAACAAAACTCGATTGTGTAAAAATGAAACTAAAAAAGAATACTGTCCTCAAAAGTATGACCCGTTCTTATATGGATCTTATCGTGGCAGAATACAAAAATTATTTTCACCAAATCAAAGTTATATAAAAAGATACATTAATACACCTTGGATAAATAAGATTCATGCTATACTTGTTAGTACTGATTATCACGAATTTGAACAGAGAATCGATATTCTCAATAGAGAAAGATTGTTGACTGAGGAAGACCGCCCTTTTAATAATCAAGAAATGACAATAAGAGCAGATGAGCAGGATTCAAATCCCATCGATCAAACAATTCGAAAATATAAAATTGGAATAAACGAAATAAGTAAAAAAGTTCCTCAATATCCATACGACGAAGCTGGCGGACCAAAGTTTCCAACGGTTTTTGAAATTCGTTCAAGAAACGTCAAGTTTTTAGAAATTAAGCCTAGGAAAGCATATGGTGTCTACCGAGACGTGTATTATAAAATGCGTTCACAACTACCAGATTTTAGTCGAGCACTAATAAGAGGTACTGTACGTGCCCAAAGACGTAAAATGGTTACACACGAATCGTTCCAACTAAGGGTCCATTCCCCATTTTTTTGGGACCAAGTCGAAAACATTTATAATGTTTTTCATAATAATTTTTATTATACAATTAGTGAACTCTTTTATAGGATTTACGAAATTTTTCGAACTTGGACAGGTAACAACAAATGGGAAAACGAAGAAGACGAAGAGGAAGAGATGGTACTAAGAGAGGGAGACCCATCTCGTGCCGAGATAATAAGAGATGAGCTGGAAGAACTCGAAGATCGAGAATATTTTGATGAGCTTGGATATGTTCGAGAAATAAGAGGTGTGATGCTACTAACCCAATCGATTCTTAGAAAATATATTATATTACCCTCATTGATAATAGCTAAAAATATCGCACGTATCTTATTATTTCAAACTCCTGAGTGGTCCGAGGATTTTAAAGATTGGAAACGAGAAAGACATATTAGATGTACTTATATTGGTATTCCAATATCCGAAAAAGAATTGCCACCAGACTGGTTAACAGAGGGTATTCAGATAAAGATTCTATACCCTTTTTGCCTACAACCTTGGCAAAATGCCGTGAAAAAAAAGAAAAAACATGATTTTTGTTTTTTAACTCCCTCTGGAACACCTATTGACCAACTTTTTGTTGGTATTCCTCGAGAAGAACCCTCTTTTTTTAAACCTATATTTAAAGAACTCAAAAAAAGAATTAGAAAATTGAAATTTAAGTGTTTTAGAGCTTTAACCGTTTTAAAAGAAGAAGAAGGAGAAAAATTCTTTCGAAAAGTCTCAAAAGAAACAAAAAAATGGATCATCAAAAGCATTCTATTTCTCCAAGGAACAAAAGTAAAAGGAAACAAAAAAGAGCTCTTCCCTTCTTTTGGAGAAATAGATGACGAAATAGATGGATTGGGTGAAACTAAAAAAGATTCGCCAATCGGTGAAACTAAAAAAGATGCAATAATCATTAATCAGATGATTCACGAATCTTCCATGAAAAGTCGATCTATAAAAGAGTGGACAAATTTTTTACTCACAGAAAAAAAAATGAAAGATCTGACTGAGAGAACAAACACAATCCAAAATCAACTAGAAAAGATTATAAAAAAAAAAGAGACTAAAAACGGATTTCTAAATCAAGAAATAAATATTAGTTCTACGAAAAAAAGTTATCATGATAAAATATTAAAAGCATCAAAAAGAATTTGGCATATAGTAAAAAGAAGAACTACTCGATTAATCCGTAAATTCGATTTTTTTATACAATTTTGGATTGAAAGACTATACATAGATTTTTTTTTACATATAATTAATATTACAAGAATCCATGCACAACTTGTTCTCGAATCAATAAAAAAAAAAATTATTGATAAATGCATTTTCAATAATGAAAGAAATCAGGAAAAAAAAAAAGCAAATAAAAATCGAATTGATTTTATTTCAAGTATAAAAAAAAACTCATTTTCAAATAGTCGAATTAGAAATAAGAAATCAAAAACTTTTTGTGACTTATCCTCCTTCTCACAAGCATATGTTTTTTACAAATTATCACAAACCCAAGCTATTAACTTGTATAAATTCAAGCCTATCCTTCAATATGAAGGAACATCCATTTTTCTTAAAAATGAAATAAAGAATTTTTTCGATTTTGGAATATTTCAGTACAGATTAAAACATAAAAATGTTTTACATTCTGGAATGAATCAATGGAAAAATTGGTTAAAGACTCATTATCAATACGATTTATCTCATATTAGATGGCTTAGATTAGTGCCAGAAAAATGGCGAAATAGCGTCAATCAACACCATATGGCTCAAAATAAAGATTTAAAGAAACCGGGTTCATATGAAAAAGAAAAAGTAATTCATTACATAAAAGAAAATGATTTTGAAGCAGACTCATTAATGAACCAAAAATATAAAAAATCGAATTTTCAAAAACCTTATAGATATAATTTTTTCTCATATAAATCGATTAATAAGGAAGAGAAAGAAGATAAAAAGGACTCATATATTTATGGGTCACCATTACAAGTAAATAATAGCGAAGAGATTTTTTATAATTCCAACACGGATAAAGGGAAATTTTTTGATATGCTGGGAGGTATCCCTATCCACAATTTTCTATTCCCTAATTATCTAGGGGAAAATGATATTATCGATAGGGAGAATTTTTCTATCCGAAAATCTAGAAGATATTGTGATTGGTTTAATATTTGGCTTAAAAATAAGGACGATATTGAGTCCTGGGTTTCCACCAAGACTAAGAACAATATTCTGCCTGAGATTAATAATCTAAATGAGGTTAATAATTATCAAAATTATTCTAAAATAAATAGGAGAAGACTCTTATATTTCACAATTTATCAAAATAAAGACCCGAATAAAAAAATGAAAAAAGCCCTCCTTTTTGATTGGATGGGAATGAATGAAGAAATACTAAGTCGTCCTATAAGGAATCTTGGGGTTTGGTTCTACCCAAAATTTGGGCACCTTTATGATGTATATAAGAAAAACCCGTGGATTATACCAAAAAAATCCCTTCTTTCAAATGTTATTGAAAACGAAAACGTTAGTAGAAAAAAAAATAATAAAAAAAGGGACACATCGAACCGAACAAAAATACTTTTTTTCAATGAGAAAGAGAAGGAAATTTTTGACCCTCAAAAAAGAGACTTTCAAAAAAAAATATACTTTAAAGATTTCATAAAAGATCGTCTCTTGCGTTATTACTTTGGTTGGTATGATGATTTTGCGGACGAAAAAGTAAACACTAGTATCTATGAAAATTGTTTTTTGCTTAAAGTGAGAAGTCAGGACTATCAAGTATCAGAAGCAGCTATCCTCTCCATACTAAGGGGGGAAACATGTCTGGATTGTTTGTTCCGTCGTAACGAAGCGAAATTCAATGCTTCTAAATTAATGAGAAGGGGATTTTTTCTTCTCGAACCAGTTCGTCTGTCTGTAAACAATGATGGACATTTGATTCTATATCAAACCATAAGTATTGCGTTGGTTCATAAGAATAAACAAAAAATCAATCAAATATACCAGGAAGAAGGCTCTCTTACTAAGAAGAATTTTGATGAATTAATTGCAAGACAGAAAAAAATGGCTGAAAATAGAGACAAAAATCATTATGATTTGTTTGTTCCTGAAAATATTTTATCCCCCAAACGTCGTAGAGAATTGCGAATTCTAATTTGTTTCAATTCAAGGGGTAGAAATGGTATGGATAGAAGTCCAGTATTTTGCAATGATGTAAAAAACTGTGGTAAAGTTTTGAATAAGAGTAACCGCGATAAAAAAAAACTAAAAAAACTCAAGTTCTTTCTTTGGCCCAATTATCGATTAGAGGATTTAGCTTGTATGAATCGCTATTGGTTTAATACTAATGATGGCAGTCGTTTCAGTATGTTACGAATACATATGTACCCGCGATTCAAAATTCGTTAATAGTACATCTATTTTTCCATATATTTAGTATATCGGGAATATGAAAACAAATAGAGAGACCCAAAGATTTTCTTGCATTCTATTTTGATACATGATATTAATTTAATGACATACATATCAATTTGATCTATAAATGAATCAACAGACTTTTGTTAAAGTCTGTTGATTCATTTATTGTTTTTATTTAACTCTAAAATAAAACTTTCTCTTTTGCAAAAAGAAATCATTTCTTTATAGCTCGGTATGAATCAAATAGAAAAAAAAAAATTGATTCATTTTTTTGTTAATTTTTTTTGATAAATTGAAGCGGTTCAGAACGAACTTAAGATCTTTGTATATAGCAGAATACCTCTTATTATTATTACTGATTAACAAAATTCACATAAAAAAGGGAGTAGGGAGGGGGACGAAGATTTTGTTTTATGAAAAAAAATTCCTTCATTTCAGTTATTTTTCAAGAGAAAAACGAACAAAACGTGGGGTCCGTTGAATTTCAAATAGTCAATTTCACCAATAAGATAAGAAGACTTACTTCGCATTTGGAATTGCACAGAAAAGACTATTTATCTCAGAGAGGTTTACGAAAAATTTTGGGAAAACGTCGACGGTTGCTGTCTTATTTATCAAAGAAAAGCGAAGTGCGTTATAAAAATTTAATTCGTGAGTTGGGTATTCGGGAGTCAAAAAATCGTTAATGAATTTGAAATTTTTGAATTAGTTGATTTTTTAGATCTTGAATTTTGATGAACTTCGTTTCGTTTTCAGCAATTCATGTACAAATGAATCGAGGAAAAACCTATGAATATACCGGTTACAGAAAAGGACCTTATGATAGTCAATATGGGACCTCACCACCCATCAATGCACGGTGTTCTTCGTCTTATCATTACTCTAGATGGTGAAGATGTTGTTGACTGCGAACCGATCTTAGGTTATTTACACAGAGGAATGGAAAAAATTGCAGAAAACCGAACAATTATACAATATCTGCCTTATGTAACACGTTGGGATTATTTAGCTACTATGTTCACGGAGGCAATAACCGTAAATGGACCAGAGCTGTTGGGAAATATTCAAGTACCTAAAAGAGCCAGCTATATCAGAGTGATTATGTTGGAATTGAGTCGTATAGCTTCTCATCTGTTATGGCTTGGACCTTTTATGGCGGATATTGGCGCGCAGACTCCCTTTTTCTATATTTTCCGAGAAAGGGAGTTAATCTATGATTTATTTGAAGCTGCCACCGGTATGAGAATGATGCATAATTTTTTTCGTATCGGAGGAGTCGCGGCGGATCTACCTTATGGATGGATAGATAAATGCTTGGATTTCTGTGATTATTTTTTAACAGGGGTTGGTGAATATCAAAAACTTATTACGCGAAATCCTATTTTTTTAGAACGAGTTGAGGGAATAGGCATTATTGGTGGAGAAGAAGCAATAAATTGGGGTTTATCTGGCCCAATGCTACGAGCATCTGGTATACAATGGGATCTTCGGAAAGTTGATCGTTATGAGTGTTATGACGAATTTGATTGGGAAATCCAATGGCAAAAAGAAGGAGATTCTTTAGCTCGTTATTTAGTCCGAATCAGTGAAATGACAGAATCCATAAAAATAATTCAACAGGCTCTGGAAGGAATTCCGGGGGGTCCTTACGAGAATTTAGAAATCCGATGTTTTGATAGAGAAAGGGCTACAAAATGGAATGATTTTGAATATCGATTCATTAGTAAAAAACCGTCGCCTACATTTGAATTGCCGAAACAAGAACTTTATGTGAGAGTTGAAGCTCCAAAGGGGGAATTGGGAATTTTTCTGATAGGGGATCAAAGCGGTTTTCCTTGGAGATGGAAAATTCGCCCGCCGGGTTTTATCAATTTGCAAATTCTTCCTCAGTTAGTTAAAAAAATGAAATTGGCTGATATTATGACGATACTAGGTAGCATAGATATTATTATGGGAGAAGTTGATCGTTGAAATGATAATTTATACAACAGAAGTACAAGGTATCAATTCTTTTTCAAAATTTGGATCTTTAAAAGAGGTCTACGAGATCTTATGGATATTTGTCCCTATTTTGACTCTTGTATTGGGGATCACAATAGGTGTACTCGTAATTGTATGGTTAGAACGAGAAATATCGGCAGGAATACAACAACGTACTGGTCCTGAATACGCCGGACCTTTGGGAATTCTTCAAGCTCTAGCAGACGGGACAAAACTTCTTTTCAAAGAGAATCTTTTTCCTTCCAGGGGAAATACCCGATTATTTAGTATTGGACCATCTATAGCAGTCATATCCATTTTAATAAGTTTTTCAGTAATTCCTTTTAGTTATCACCTTGTTTTAGCCGATCTCAATATTGGTATTTTTTTATGGATTGCCATTTCAAGTATTGCTCCTGTTGGACTTCTTATGTCAGGATACGGATCAAATAATAAATATTCCTTTTTAGGTGGTCTGCGAGCTGCTGCGCAATCGATTAGTTATGAAATACCATTAACTCTATGCGTTTTATCAATATCTCTACGTGTGATTCGTTAATTTATTTTCCCTATTTCTTTCGTTCTAAAAAAATAAGTTGAATGAAGAGAATCCTCCTTTTTTATTAGGGGTTGATAAATTAAATTAGATAGTTATATATGAGTGAAAGAAAACAGCTTACAAATTCGCCGTAAAAAAAAGTTGAATCTCATTTCCTATGTACAAGAAATAAGTGGAAATAAACATAAGCGAAAGAAATCCTTTACCCCAAGACTGGTTGATTAGTCAACCTAGCTTGAAGCGGGTTAAAAAAAACCGTATGAAATTTTTATTATCGTTTGTATGGATTACTATATTCATATTGCCAAACGGAAGATTGAACAAAAAAGAGTGGATGGTTAGGAACACCAAAATACACAAAGGATTAGTAATGGAGATTATGTAAATTATCTAAAAGGATAGTTCTGCATAACATAAAAGGAATACTCATTGGGGCTTTAAATTAGTAGAAATGATCAGGCAGTACTCCCCAGATTCCGATCCAGAGTAGGCTCCTATCCACCGATTAAAGCAATGACTATCAGGAACGAAATAATCCTTTACTTTTTTTAGTTTAAGCCCCCGTTTCCGAATAGGAATGAAAAAAAAAACAAAAGAAAAACCTTTTCTTTCATATATGTATAGTATAATTCATTTCATGATTCATGAACTAATAGAACGTTTAATTTGTTTTTTCGTAATCGAGGGTGAAATATTGATTGAGTTTTCGACAAGGAGTATTTTATTGAAGAATTAAGTTATTACTCAACAAAGAAAAATTGAAAAAAAAAAGGGGTGAGATGAATTCAGAAGCACTTTTTTTTATATTTATTTAATTTCTTAATTTTATTATAGTATAGCGGACGGAATTCCATTGGTATAATTTTTGACCTTCCGACCCATTTTGACTCTATCTAGTCTACACCAATACCAAGACAAATAATGCGGATCCGGTCATTAGATTTATTTGTGACCCGCGAGGAGCCGTATGAGGTGAAAATCTCATGTACGGTTTTGGAATAGCGATGGGAACTGTGATGTTATTATCGACTATGATTATCTAATAGTTTAAGTACAGTTGATATAGTTGAGGCGCAGTCAAAATATGGGTTTTGGGGTTGGAATTTGTGGCGTCAACCCATAGGGTTTATAGTTTTTCTAATTTCTTCCCTAGCAGAATGTGAGAGATTACCTTTTGATTTACCAGAAGCAGAGGAAGAATTAGTAGCAGGGTATCAAACCGAATATTCGGGTATCAAATTTGGTTTATTTTACGTTGCTTCCTATCTAAATCTATTACTTTCTTCGTTATTTGTAACAGTTCTTTACTTGGGCGGGTGGAATATTTCCATTCCGCCCATATTCTCTCCTGAGCTAAATAAAGTAGATGGGATCTTTAGAACGACAATAGGTCTCTTTATTACATTAGCAAAAACTTTTTTGTTCTTGTTTATTCCTATCGCAACAAGATGGACTTTACCTCGGTTAAGAATGGACCAACTATTAAATCTTGGATGGAAATTTCTTTTACCTATTTCTCTCGGTAATTTATTATTAACAACATCTTTCCAACTTCTTTCACTGTAAAGAAAAAAGAATACGATGCTCACAACTTAGTTCAAACAAGCGAAAGAAACAAAGATAAAATTATTCATAAAAATTTATGATATGTTCTCTATGGTAACTGGGTTCATGAATTATGGTCACCAAACAGTACGAGCAGCGAGGTACATTGGTCAAGGTTTCATGATTACCTTATCCCATGCAAATCGTTTACCTGTAACTATTCAATACCCTTATGAAAAATTAATCACATCCGAGCGTTTCCGCGGCCGAATCCATTTTGAATTTGATAAATGCATTGCTTGTGAAGTATGTGTTCGTGTATGTCCTATAGATCTGCCTGTTGTTGATTGGAAATTTGAAACAGATATTCGAAAAAAACGATTGCTTAATTACAGTATTGATTTTGGAATTTGTATATTTTGCGGTAACTGCGTTGAGTATTGTCCAACAAATTGTTTATCAATGACTGAGGAATATGAACTTTCTACTTACGACCGTCACGAATTGAATTATAATCAAATAGCTTTGGGCCGTTTACCAATGGCAGTAATTGACGATTATACAATCCGAACAGTTTTGAATTCGCCTCAAAGAAAAACTAGGTAAATACCTCTCCGATTCTTTTTCTAGTTTTCTAGTAAAGTCAAGAGAAATTTCCAATTCTTAAGGGTTTAAATGAAAAGAACGAAGTCTTTTTCTTTGTTTTGTTTGATCAAAAATTCCAAAATTCAACTAGATTTTGGTTGATGATAATTTTGACGTCATTTTTATGGCGAATCTATTAATCTATTCATAATTGTTTTGAAATAGATAGTTTTTCAAAAAAAAAAAACCCTTTAAAATCAAAGAATAAAAAAAACTGTCCAAAAATTGTACCTACATCAATTTACACCTAATAGATTTGAATTTCATTCAATTCGGAACGTATCATAAATTCAATTAGGCGAACGAGCGGATCATAAAAAAAATTCCTGGTCGAGTCAATAAGATCATGAAAAGTATTTCAATTTCTTTATCCCATATAATGGATTTGCCTGGACCAATACACGATTTTCTTTTAGTTTTTCTGGGATTGGGTCTTATATTAGGGGGCCTGGGAGTGGTATTACTTACCAACCCAATTTTTTCTGCCTTTTCATTGGGATTGGTTCTTAGTTGTATATCCTTATTCTATATTCTCTCCAATTCTCATTTTGTAGCCGCTGCCCAGTTACTTATTTATGTGGGAGCCATAAATGTTTTAATCCTATTTGCTGTGATGTTTATGAATGGTTCAGAATATTACACCGATTTTAAGCTGTGGACCGTTGGGGATGGCGTCACTTCACTGGTTTGTACAAGTATTCTTGTTTCGTTAATTACTACTATTTTAGATACGTCATGGTACGGTATTATTTGGGCTACAAAATCAAACCAAATTATAGAACAAGACTTAATAAGTAATAGTCAACAAATTGGAATTCATTTATCAACAGATTTTTTTCTTCCATTTGAACTCATTTCAATAATTCTTTTAGTTGCTTTGATAGGTGCAATTGCTTTGGCTCGTCAATAATAAATAAAAATCTGTATAACTAACAGCAGCAAGTACTCAAAATTCAAGTTTTTTTCTGGGTTATCATATTTATTTCCCTTGAATGAATTCTATAGAAATATAGGAATCAAATTAAAGACTTTTCATACCTAAAATAGAAATTTGTTAAAATTCCTTTATTTTGAAATTCTTTTATTCGATCTATTTCCAATAGAATATATTCTTTTGTTCCGTCTTTGTTAAATTTCTAGTCAATCGAATGTATTGTTCATATTGAAATTCATTTCAATTAATAAGGAGTTGGTCAATGATGCTAGAACATGTACTTGTTTTGAGTGCCTATTTATTTTCTATTGGTATTTATGGATTGATTACGAGTCGAAATATGGTTAGGGCCCTTATGTGTCTTGAACTTATATTGAATGCGGTTAATATCAATTTTGTAACATTTTCTGATTTTTTTGATAATCGCCAATTAAAAGGAGATATTTTTTCAATTTTTGTTATAGCTATTGCAGCCGCTGAAGCTGCTATTGGATTGGCTATTGTTTCGTCAATTTATCGTAATAGAAAATCAACACGTATCAATCAATCGACGTTGTTGAATAAATAGTAGTAATAATAAATATTGAAATAATAAAGGAATCTAGATCATATTTGTAAAACCATAAGCAATCAAAGCATCTTGGACCTTTTTTATGAGTTGCTCTAGAAGGAAATTGATTAGAAAATTTCTAAAATTTCTGGTAAATCGTTGATTCATCTAGTGTTTCAATATATGATTCATTTACAAGTTTACTAGATCGAATTTTTATAACATTCAAAAATTGATAGATCCCATGTCACATTCAGTAAAAATTTATGATACATGTATAGGGTGTACTCAATGTGTTCGAGCTTGCCCCACGGATGTGTTAGAAATGATACCCTGGGATGGATGTAAAGCTAAGCAAATTGCTTCTGCTCCAAGAACAGAAGACTGTGTTGGTTGTAAGAGATGTGAATCCGCCTGTCCAACAGATTTCTTGAGCGTTCGAGTTTATTTATGGCATGAAACAACTCGAAGCATGGGTCTAGCTTATTGATACGTTCCCCAAAACCTCAGTTGAATCCATTTTGAATACATTTGATTTTTTTTACTGAAAAAAACCCGTACTCGAAAAAAAAGCATAAAGATTCTTTTTTCGAGCGCGGGTTTTTCTGGTCCAAGTGTATCTTGTCTTTACCATGAATTATTTTCCTTGGTTAACAATAATTGTTGTTTTACCCATATCCGCGGGTTCACTCATTTTCTTTCTTCCTCATAGAGGAAATAAGTTAATTCGGTGGTATACTATTTGTATATGCATTTTAGAACTCCTTCTAATGACCTATGTATTTTGTTATCATTTCCAATTGGACGATCCATTAATCCAGCTCGCAGAAGATTATAAATGGATCAATTTTTTTGATTTTTACTGGAGATTGGGAATAGATGGCCTTTCCATAGGACCTGTTTTACTGACAGGATTTATTACTACTTTAGCTACTTTAGCAGCTTGGCCAGTTACTCGGGATTCCCGATTATTCCATTTCTTAATGTTAGCAATGTACAGTGGTCAAATAGGATCATTTTCCTCTCGGGATCTTTTACTTTTTTTCATCATGTGGGAGTTAGAATTAATTCCCGTTTATCTACTTCTATCTATGTGGGGGGGAAAGAAACGCCTGTATTCAGCTACCAAGTTTATTTTGTATACTGCAGGGGGCTCCATTTTTCTATTAATAGGAGTTTTGGGTATTGGATTCTACGGTTCTAATGAACCAACATTAAACTTTGAAACATTAGTTAATCAATCATATCCTATACCACTGGAAATACTATTCTATATTGGGTTTCTTATTGCTTTTGCTGTCAAATCACCGATTATACCCTTACATACATGGTTACCAGACACCCACGGGGAGGCACATTACAGTACTTGTATGCTTCTAGCCGGAATCTTATTAAAAATGGGAGCGTATGGATTAGTTCGGATCAATATGGAATTATTACCCCATGCACATTCTCTCTTTTCCTCTTGGTTGCTGATAGTGGGTACAATGCAGATAATTTATGCAGCTTCAACATCTCTTGGTCAACGTAATTTAAAAAAAAGAATAGCCTATTCCTCTGTATCTCATATGGGCTTCATACTTATAGGAATTGGTTCCATAACTGATACGGGACTCAACGGAGCCATTTTACAAATAATATCTCATGGATTTATTGGCGCTGCGCTTTTTTTCTTGGCGGGAACCAGTTACGATAGAATACGGCTTGTTTATCTCGACGAAATGGGCGGAATGGCTATTCCAATTCCAAAAATATTTACGATGTTCAGTATCTTATCGATGGCTTCTCTTGCATTACCCGGCATGAGTGGTTTTGTTGCGGAATTGACAGTCTTCTTTGGAATCATTACCAGCAAAAAATATTTTTTAATGCCAAAAATACTAATTACTTTTGTAATGGCAATTGGAATGATATTAACTCCTATTTATTCATTATCTATGTCGCGTCAAATGTTTTATGGATATAAGTTATTTAATGTTCCAAGCTCCTATTTTTTTGATTCTGGACCACGAGAGTTATTTCTTTCGATCTCTATCTTTCTACCCATAATAGGTATTGGTATTTATCCAGATTTTGTTTTCTCACTATCAGGTGAGAGGGTCGACGCTATTCTATCGAATTTTTTTTTTAGATAGTATTCATTAATAAAATAAAAAAAGCATCCTATTATTCGTAAAAAGGTTCGTTGTACAATTGTGAAAAAAATAAAAGTCTTTTTTCTTCTATTAAGTTGAAGTTGAATCAAAAAAAGTAAAATAAATTTGAATTTTAATCAGACATGTTTGGCCTTTGTGAGAACCTTTTGAATCGCTCTACTATTTGATTCAAAAGGTTCTTGACGGATTATGCTTAGATATACGCTGTGCTTTTTGTTAGTCTGTTTTTATTCAATTAGATGGTAATGTAAATGAACCATAACTATGTAAACCAATTCCTAATAGATTAACCCCAAAGTAACATATCCAAATTATAAGAAAGCCTGTAGAAGCCACAATTGCGGAATTTACACCTTCCAAATTCTTATTTGTTCGAGTATGTAAATAAATTGCGAATATAGTCCAAGTAATAAAAGCCCAAGTTTCCTTTGGGTCCCAACTCCAATATGACCCCCAAGACTCATTAGCCCAGACTGCTCCAGAAAGAATCCCTATTGTTAAAAAGAAAAATCCAAGCCTAATAATCCAATAACTCCAACGATCCAATTGTTGAGTCAATTGATATCTGTAATAATCTTGAGAAGAAAGAGAATAAGTCTTTAGTAAAACATTGCTACTTTCATTCATTTTGTCACAGGAAAACGACTCATTTAATAAATTTGTTTTTTTACCAAAAATCTTTATGACTTTTCGAAATGTAATGACTAGAAGAGCTACTGATAATAATGATCCACATAAAAGAGCTGCATAGCCTAATACCATCATACTCACGTGCATCATTAACCATCGAGATTGAAGAGCTGGTACTAATATTGCGGATTGATGCATTTTGGTTAAAAGGCCCGAAGTAGCAAAGCCTTGCGTAAAAATAGCACTTGGCGCGGTTATTGCGCTTAAATCATTTTTATGGTTTTTATTTTTAAAAGAGGAAACTATATGAATAATGGAGAAACCCCATGAAAGAAAGATTAATGATTCATATAAATCACTTAATGGGAAATGCCCCGAATAAATCCAACGAGTAATTAATAATCCTGTTATACAGACAAAGGTAACTATTGTTCCCTTTTCTGATGAATCATATAGTTCTACGACTTCATTGGCTAATAAGGTTAAAAAATGAATTGTAATTACGACTGAAACGACCGAAAAGGATATATGAGTTAATATATGCTCTAAAGTTGAAAAAATCATAAAAATTTTTGAAAAAAAAAAAGCGAGAATCTTTTGATTCATTATAGGGCTTATTCTATCTCTTTTAGAAGATATAGAAACACAATGCCGCTACTCGGACTCGAACCGAGATGCTCTAGCACTGCTTCCTAAGAGCAGCGTGTCTACCAATTCCACCATAGCGGCTTGTTCGAAATTATAATAACCGAATTTTACTCAATGGTCGAGATTAAAAGGGTCCACTCAATACAATATTTTTTAGTGAGTATTGAAATTGATGACTAAAACTTCGTTTAAATAATAATAAAAATAAAATAAAAAGAAATAAGTAATGGAATTGTCATAAAAAAGCAGGTTGGCAAAAGACTTCTTATTTTCGTTTTCGTTTGTTTTATTTAATTAGTTCGAGTTTCTAAAGCAACAACAGAAAGTTTGTAGTTTAGATTCTCCTAAAAACTCGTGTAACTAAAGACTTCTAACTTCATTTGATTCATAGAAATGAAAAAAAGAGTTCTTTACCCTTTTCATTTCCTTTGTTAATGATTTATCTCAATCTCTCATTTTTTTCTAGGTTCATAAAAATCATATAAAAAGGCTTATCGATTGAATAAAGAAAAAAATAGGATTTTTACGGATCAAAAATTCAGCACGATATTTAACCAAAAGATTTATGTAATTTGTATAGCTCTGTAGTAATCATTAGGATTTTCCATTATGAATTTTTGTTTAAGAATGAACTAAGTATTCTTGGACATATTATATAAAAAAAAGGGTTTCTCAGAATTAATTGTACCATACAAAATTTTTTGAATTTATAATTATTATGTCTTGATTCATCTTTCTATGCAAACATAGAATTCTTTGGATAAGAATAACCTAAGTTAAAATTTACAGATTCTTTGTATATCTACTAAATTGAAAAAGTAATTTTTCTTAATTGGATTGAAAGCAAGAGAAGTATATTATAGTAATTGATAAAAATAATGATTTAGAAAGTTACAAAATTGAAACTTAATCGATTCGTTTTAGTTGCAATACCCCATTCATTTTGCTTAACTATTTTATAAATCTAGAGTGGATCCCTATATTATATACTTAATTATATATATACTTAATTATATATATATAGTTATATATATACTTAATATTTATACTAATTATTACTAAATACTAATTATTACTAAATACTAATTATTACTAATTCTTTAATTGAAATAAAAAAAATATTAAATTAAATAAAATAAATAAAGTATAAATCTATTCAACCTATTTATATATCTTCAGTTATAGTCGAAATTATCGATATTTTGAATTATAAAAAAAATTCTGTTAACTCTAACAAACAAAAAATGGGGCGATGGGGAAAAAAGAATCCCCATCCTGGAAATAAAAAAAATAGATATTAAAAAAAAAGAAAGGTGAATCCTTCTATCTTGTCTTTATTATTTATTTAAATTATTTATTATTTATTTAAATTAAAAGAAAAAAGGTCCCTTTTTTTTTAATTCCGTATTAAAATTTCAATTAGGGAATTAAAAAAGCAATTAGCTCTTGTTTCGAGTTAAAACAATTCAAATTATTCCAACGTTTTGTTTTTTATTTGTTGTACAAAAAAACTTTCTGATTTACCGGTAGAAATAGATTTCGCTAATGACAAAGCTTTCAACGCTGTCCAATATCCCTTCTTCTTCCACACGTTTTTACGAATACGCTTTTTTGATATAGAAGTACGTTTTTTTGGAACTGCCATTCAAAAAAAAGTGAGTGCTACAGTTGGATGTGAAAGACATCTATTGTTTAAAAGGATCTCTCCTTTTTATTCTTATATATTTTCTAGATTATTTATTTAGATTCTATATCTATTTAGAATCTTAAAAAAGAAATATAGATGTGAGACTAGCAAAAAATGTGCAAAGGTTAAAAAAAAAAAGAACTATGGGTATAATTATTTTATTTCTATTGTATAAAATACTATTATAGAAAATTATATAAAATAAAAATAATCAGAAAAAAAAGAAGAAAAAAGAAAGTAAAATCAAGTTTTTCGCTTTTATCCCTCTCTTGTATATTGTTGTCGCCGTCCACTTATCTACCGACTTTTTTATACATAACATAAATAAAAAAAATAGATCAAAAGTTGAAAAAAAACCAATCCTTTATCTATTTTTTTTAATACGAAAAAAAAAAAGAACAAAACTTGAGTCATTTATTTTATATTCATCAATGTAGTTAATCTATACATAATTAAAAAAATAATAATTCAAAAATTGAAAATTAAAAGATTTTCGAAATTTATTCGTTTAACTTTATTTTATGTAAAGATGTACAGATAATTTTATGGAAAGTAAAATCTTGAATAGTCTTTCTAAAAACTTTGTATTGTAATTCAAGACAATCCATAAGTTTTGCATTGAAAATGAATTAGTTAATAAGTTAAGTTTCTGGATAAATAAGTTATATTGAGTCAAGTTACAAGCCATTCTCGGATTCCTAGAAAAATGAAAAATGCAAGCACCCTTTTTTTCCCGATCTCGGATTTGAATATCTTTGAAGTACTTGAAAAAGATTAAAAAAATTAAGAATAGAAAATTTCACTTAACTTTTTTACTTTGTAATATCTTGATTTTTGATTACTACTTTCATTTCAAAAGAAATAAGAGCCGGTGAATCAGGAACGATTAAAAAAAAAGGTTTTTATGGAGCATACATATCAATATTCATGGATCATACCCTTCATTCCACTTCCAATTCCGATTTTAATAGGAGTGGGACTTCTACTTTTTCCGACAGCAACAAAAAATTTTCGCCGTATGTGGTCTTTTCCCAGTATTTTATTGTTAAGTCTAGCTATGATTTTTTCGGTCGATCTTTGTATTCAGCAAATAAATAAAAATTCCATCTATCAATATGTATGGTCTTGGACCATCAATAATGATTTTTCTTTTGAGTTTGGCTACTTTATTGATTCACTTACTTCTATTATGTCAATATTAATTACTACTGTTGGACTTTTGGTTCTTATTTATAGTGACAATTATATGTCTCATGATCAAGGATATTTGAGATTTTTTGCTTATCTAAGTTTGTTCAATACTTCAATGTTAGGATTAGTGATTAGTTCGAATTTGATACAAATTTATATTTTTTGGGAATTGGTTGGAATCTGTTCTTATCTATTAATAGGGTTTTGGTTTACACGACCCCTTGCGGCGAATGCTTGTCAAAAAGCCTTTGTAACTAATCGTGTAGGCGATTTTGGTTTATTATTAGGAATCTTAGGTCTTTATTGGATCACGGGTAGTTTTGAATTTCAAGATTTGTTCGAAATATTTAATAATTTGATTTATAATAATGAGATTTCTTTTTTATTTGCTACTTTATGTGCTTTTCTATTGTTTGCTGGCGCAATTGCTAAATCCGCACAATTCCCTCTTCATGTCTGGTTACCTGATGCCATGGAGGGACCTACCCCAATTTCGGCTCTTATACACGCTGCTACTATGGTAGCAGCAGGCATTTTTCTTGTAGCCCGCTTTCTTCCTCTGTTCATAGTCATACCTTACATAATGAATATAATATCTGTTATAGGTATAACAACAGTACTTTTAGGGGCTACTTTAGCCCTTGCTCAAAAAGATATTAAGAAAGGCTTAGCCTATTCTACAATGTCGCAATTGGGTTATATGATGGTAGCTCTAGGGATGGGGTCCTATCGAGCTGCTTTATTTCATTTAATTACTCATGCTTATTCGAAAGCTTTATTGTTTTTAGGATCTGGATCAATTATTCATTCAATGGAAACTATTGTTGGATATTCTCCAGATAAAAGCCAGAATATGGTTTTTATGGGCGGTTTAAAAAAGCATATCCCAATTACAAAAATTGCTTTTTTAGTGGGTACACTTTCTCTTTGTGGGATTCCACCGCTTGCCTGTTTTTGGTCCAAAGATGAAATTCTTAATGATAGTTGGTTGTATTCACCGATTTTTGCAATAATAGCTTGGTCCACAGCCGGATTAACGGCGTTTTATATGTTTCGGATCTATTTACTTACTTTTGAAGGACATTTAAACATTCATTTTCAAAATTACAGCGGAAAAAAAAGCTGTTCTTTTTATTCAATAAAACTATGGGGTAAAGAAGAACAAAAAACGATTAACAGAGATTTTCGTTTAGTATCCTTATTAACACTCAATAATAACGAGGGGGCTTCCTCATTTTCGAAGACGGCATGTCAAATGCATGGTAATGTAAAAAAGGATGCTCGTATTACTATTACTCATTTTGGGACCACGAACACCTTTTGTTATCCTCATGAATCAGGTAATACTATGTTATTTCCTATGCTTATATTGGTTTTATTTACTTTATTTGTTGGAGTTATAGGAATTCCTTTCAATCAAGAAGAAGATATATTATCCAAATTGTTAACTCCCTCTATAAATCTTTTATATCCAAACTCAAATGATTTTGTGGATTGGTATGAATTTTTAACAAATGCAACCTTTTCTGTGAGTATAGCCTGCTTTGGAATATTTCTAGCATATTTTTTATATAATCCTTTTTATTCATCTTTACAAAATTTGAACGTCTTTAATTCGTTTGTAAAAAGGGGTCCTAAGAGAATTTTTTGGGACAAAATACAAAATTTTATATATGATTGGTCATATAATCGCGGTTACATAGATGCTTTTTATTCGATATTTTTAATAGAAGGTATAAGAGGGTTGGCTGAACTAACTTATTTTTTTGATAGGCGAGTAATTGATGGAATTACGAATGGGGTAGGTGTTACAAGTTTCTTGGTAGGAGAAGGTATAAGATATGTAGGAGGAAGTCGCATATCCTCTTATCTATTAATTATTTTATTTTCTATGTTAATTTTTTTAGTAATTTTTTACTTTCTTTTT